GAACAAATGACTCTAATTCGCCCCCGCCTACGAATCAAGCGACATTTTTCACAAATTTTACGAACAGAAGCCCTTATTTTCATATTTATCATTCCTTACTTTCATTATGAATCTATTTTTTTTTGGAAACAAAAATCAGTTTATTACATTTTTGAACTTCGAATTATATCCCTACGAAAAGGATGTTTAAAAGAATGATCTAATCGTTTGAATCTTTTTTGCGAAGTCTATAAATTATACGTCCCCTGGTTGAATCATAACGACTCATTTCGATTTTGACTCTATCTCCGGGTAGTATACGTATAAAACTGCGCCGGATTCTTCCTGAAATATAACCTAGAATTAGATCTTCATTATCTAACTGAACTCGGAACATGCCGTTGGGAAGTGATTCAGTAATTAAACCCTCATGAATTAATTTTTGTTCTTTCATTCCAGGGAACCCCCTTTAAGTATCAACTAATAGAGGAAGAGTTCTATAATTCACTTCTCCTCTCTATTTTACAAAGAGTAAGTTCGAGAGAAAATTAGGGTATCCAGGAGAATCACCATATATAACACAAAATTTCTCCTCCAATTTTTTCTAGTCGAGCTTCTCGATCTGTCATTATACCTCGAGAAGTAGAAAGAATTACAATTCCCATTCCGCCTAAAATCTTAGGAATTCGTTGATAGTTGGAATAGATTCGTAGACCGGGTCGGCTGATACGCTTTAAAATTATTTTATTCCCTTTCCTATTCTTTCTATGTCGTAAGGTTAAAACCAAGAAATTTTTTTGACTTTCTTGATGTTTTCGAACATTTTCAATAAAACCTTCTCGTAAAAGTATTTTCACAATGTTTTTAGTGATATTAGTAGATACTATTTGAACTCTTCCCTTTTGATCTATGTCAGCATTTCTTATAGAAGTTAATATATCGGCAATAATGTCTCTACCCATGACGAACTATAGTTATTGGTGCCTCCTAATTTTGATATAATCAACATGCTTCTTTTTTGTTTTATTTTTTATTGAATTTTTTTTTGAAATTCTTAAATTATAAAAAATTCTTAGAAATTTAAAGTATATGCATGAGACACAATCTATTCTATTAATAGGATCTGTTTCAGATATTTGAATATTATAAGTTCTAAATATAAATATTCCATATATAGATTATAGATAGGATATATCCTATCTATAATACTTCGGGTGCTAATGAAACTATTTTAGTAAAATTCAATTGTCGCAATTCTCGAGCAATCGCACCAAAAATTCGAGTTCCTTTTGGATTTCCTTCTTGATCAATGATAACCGCTGCATTGTCATCATATCGTATTCTCATGCCATTATCACGTTTGAGTTCTTTACACGTGCGTACAATCACAGCTCTAATTATTTCTGATCTTTCTATAGGCATGTTGGGCACTGCTTCTTTGATTACAGCAACAATAACATCGCCAATATGAGCATATCGGTGATTACCAGTTCCTATGATTCGAATACACATCAATTCTTGAGCTCCACTGTTATCCGCTACATTCAAAAGGGTCTGAGGTTGAATCATATCATTTTTATTTGAATCTCTTATTTCAATGCAAGGGATAATGGAAAAAAGAAATATTGTCTGTCTAGAGATAAAGAAATCCGTGGTTGTTTTTTCGTTCTCAATACTCCTTCTTCTTTTACTTTTGTTTACCTATCCTGAAATAACAAATTGAGTTCGTATAGGCATTTTGCATGCAGCTATTTCCATAGCAGCTTTGGCTACAGTTTCTGATACTCCACTCATTTCATAAAGTATTCGGCCCGGTTTAACAACAGATACCCAATATTCGGGGGATCCCTTGCCCGAACCCATACGTGTTTCTGTAGGTCTTACAGTAACAGGTTTGTCGGGAAAGATACGTACCCATATCTTTCCACCACGACGCGCATATCGTGTCATTGCTCTTCGCCCTGCTTCTATTTGTCTAGCCGTGATCCAAGCAGGTTCAAGTGCCTGAAGAGCGTATCTGCCAAAACAAATATGATTGCCTCGGCAAGATATTCCTTTCATTCTACCTCTATGTTGTTTACGAAATCTGGTTCTTTTGGGGTTATAGTTGATGGTTATTTCTGAATTCCATCTCTACTGCAAAGCCGGACATGAGAGTTTCTTCTCATCCAGCTCCTCGCGAATGAAATGATTCAATAATAAGAATATTACATATACACATGTATTTCATTCTAAGAAAGAATATACTAATTTTTTTATATTGAATTTGTTACATAGGTAGCTGTATATATAACTAGGCGTGTTTGTTTATATATAATGCTTCTTTCTTTTATCAAAATTTCTAAAGTATTTTACTTTACCTCTATTGAATCACGCCAACAGTCATCCAATAAATGAAATTCTTAAATTAAATAAAAATAAAGAAAGGTTTCGCGGGCGAATATTGACTCTTTCCTCCTTCATTTGTAGGGTCAATTCATGACCATTTAGAAGAAATCCATTTTTTATTGGTTCATTCCGCCATCCTACCCAATGAATCATTAGGATTGATTCGTTTTCAAGAAAATCCTATGTAATCACAGGTTCCATCGTTCCCATAGCTTCTCTATTAATGCTTAGGCCTGAACTCTGCAATGGAGCTCTTAACAAAATCTGTTATTTGTTTCCGAGTCAATCTCCTCAGTTTTTATTAACCCGAAGCTCAATTAAATTATTCTCTATTTTTTATTATTTCTATTATCTATTTTTCTATCTTTGATATCTTATTATTTCTTTATCTATCTTCTTTTTCTATCTTATTACATACATAATAGACTGACTATATTATCCATATTGATTAGATTATTATTTTAATTTAATTTCTTTTATTATATTTCTTATATTTTCTTCTATGTTTCTATTTTATTTCTATTTTTTATTTGTATATTTCTTATTCTATTGTAATATTGTAATTGTCTATTTTGTATTTTTATTTGATGTTGATGCTTTATAACACTGCTTTTTTATGGGGTAATTCTTTATAAACCATACATATGGGAATCATATATCATTGAGATCTTTATTCTCTCTTTCTATCATCCTTACATTTTTCCACATCCCTTTTTTTTTTCACAATTCCTAATCAGATTTATTTTTTATGAAAAGAATTTCAGTTGCTACAACTATATGATTGATTCAGTCATATAGTGACTGTTTCTTGGGATCTCGACAATACGAAGCAATAAGTTGGTTATTAGTTTTGAGTTTCTTTAGTTTTTATAGTGGGGTTAGCGTTTTTTTTCAATCTCAATTCTCAACTCTAAAGAAAAAACTAACGAGTCACACACTGAGCATAGCAATTATACTAAAATATAAATTAAATTAAAGGGTAAATCAAATTTTTATTCAACCTTATAGAATTATAATTGTTCGTTTTTCTTTGATTAAGAAAAAAAAAAGAAAAAGAAGAAAAGAGTTTCTAAATCTTTTCTATCGATGAGCAGAATGGCGAGATAAAGAAAGGTCCATTATTCTGATTTTCTTATTCTTGGTTTACAAATAGCCAAATTTTGATGCCTAAGACTCCATAGATAGTTCTAATTGTATGGGAACAGTGATCAATTTTAGCGCGAATTGTTTGTAAAGGAACCCTGCCTTCTCTGATCCATTCGACACGTGCAATCTCTTTTCCGTCGATACGCCCTGCAATTTGCACTTGAATTCCTTTTGTACCCGTTTGTTCAGTTAATTCAATAGCTTTTTTCATTGCCTTTCGAAATGAGACTCTATTTTTTAATTGTAAAGCTATATATTCTGCAAGAATATTAGGTTGTCTATAAGGCTTTTCAATTCTTGTGATAGCAATGTTGAGTCTCCGATTTACAGAATGAAACTCTTTTTGTACATTCATCTGTAATTCTTCGACTCCCCGTGTTCGTCCTTCTATTAATAAATTGGGAAATCCAATACAGATTATGACCTGAATCAAATCTATTCTTTTTTTAATTCCTATATGGACAATTCCTTCTAAACTCGAGGATATTTTCTTATTTTTTTTTACATAATCCTTAATACAATTACGTATTCTTTCATCTTCTTGTAGACCTATGGAAAAATTCTTTGGTTTTGCAAACCAAAAAGAATGATGACTTTGAGTTATTCCAAGTCTGAACCCAAGTGGATTTATTTTTTGTCCCATATTTTTCTATTATTTTTCCATCCATTTTTTTTCTAAATAGGAATCTAAATTTTATATTTTTCTTTTAAAAAAATCTTTATATGACAAGTGGTTTTTTTTATCAGATAACTACGCCCTCGAGCCCGGGGTCTTAACTTTTTCACAATAGCACCTCTATTGACTTCAGCTTTACTAATAAATAAATCAGCTTTATTCAAACCCATATTATGACTAGCATTTGCTGCTGCAGAATAAACTAATTTTAAAATTGGATAAGATGCCCAATAAGGCATTAGTTCTAGTATCATGAGTGTTTCCTCATAAGAACGTCCGCGAATCTGATCAATTACTCTTCGTGCTTTGAAAACAGACATACATATATGTTGAGCTAAAACTTTTGCTTCTCTATCCGAATTTTCGTTCTTTATCATAAAAGTTCTCCCCCGCCAATGAATGATAAGTGCCTAGGTGAAGTATAGTATAAGATAAGTCAGAAAAGTATAAGTCTTATTAGTATACTAGAAAAAGAAAAGAAATATACCTATACTCTTACTATAAGATAAAGACTCTTAAGTCTTAAATTAAGTCTTAAATACTATTAAGATAAGGCTTTTCACATGAATACTTAGTAGAACGACTAACGACGAGATTTATTATCGTTTCTCGCGTGTCTCACGAAAGTGAGAGTAGGTGCGAATTCTCCCAATTTGTGACCGACCATACGATCTGTGATATAAATAGGTAAATGTTCCTTTCCATTATGAATAGCGATTGTATGGCCAATCATTGTGGGTATAATGGTAGATGCCCGAGACCAAGTCACTATGATTTCTTTCTCCTCCCTCCTGTTGAGTTTTTCAATTCT